TAAATGTCCCTCAAAAGTCAGTAAATAGATTCGAAACATATAAAATGCGGTTAATCCTGCTGTGAAACAAGCTACAATTGCAAAAACCGGAGAATACAACCAACTATCGTTAAGAATTTGGTCTTTGGACCAAAAACAAGCGAGAGGTGGAATACCACAAAGAGAAAGCGTACCTATTAAAAAAGCAGTTTTTGTAATTGGTACATGCTTTTTCAACCCTCCCATAAGAACCATATTCTGACTTTTATCGGGAGAATATCCAACAATAGCTTCCATTGAATGAATAATAGATCCGGATCCTAAAAACAATAATGCTTTCGAATAAGCATGAGTAATCAAATGAAATAAAGCCGCCTGATACGATCCCATTCCTAAAGCTAACATCATATAACCCAGTTGGGACATCGTAGAATACGCCAAACTTCTTTTAATATCTTTTTGAGCAAGGGATAAAGTAGCTCCGAATAGTAGTGTTACTATACCTATCAAAGAAATCAAATTCATTATATGAGGTATAATTATAAAAAGAGGAAGGAGGCGAGCTACAAGAAAAATACCTGCTGCAACCATAGTAGCGGCATGTATAAGAGCCGAAATAGGAGTGGGACCTTCCATGGCATCGGGTAACCATACGTGAAGGGGGAATTGAGAAGACTTGGCAACTGCACCTGTAAATAAAAGCAAGGCACACAAAGTAAGAAATACAAAATTTACCTCATTATTATAAACTAATTTATTTACTATTTCGAATAAATCTCTAAATTCGAAACTACCCGTTATAGCATAAAGTCCCAAAATCCCTAATAATAAACCAAAATCGCCTACACGATTCGTTACAAAGGCTTTTTGACAAGCATTCGCCGCAATAGGTCGTGTGAACCAAAAACCTATTAATAGATAAGAACACATTCCAACTAATTCCCAAAAAATATAAATTTGTATCAAATTCACACTAGTAACTAATCCCAACATGGAGGTAGTGAAAAAACTCATATAAGAAAAAAATCTCAAATATCCCTGATCATGATACATATAATTGTCACTATAAAAAAGAACCAGAATTCCAACGGTACTAATTAATATTAACATAATCGAAGCAAGCGAATCTATTAAGTAACCGAAGTCTAAAGAAAAATCATTATTAATTGTCCAAGACCATACATATTGATAGATAGAACTTTTATTTATTTGCTGAATAGATAGATAGACCGAAAGGAGCACAACTACATTTAGTAGAAAGATATTAGGAAAGGACCACATACGTCGAAGATTTTTTGTTGCCATTGGAAAAACGATAAGTCCAACTCCTATTAACATAGGAATGGGAAGTGGAATGAGAGGTATAATCCATGAATAGGGATATGTATAGTCCATAAAAAAACCTTTTATCTTTTATTCTTATTTTATTCTGAATTATTCTTTCTCAACTCCTTCGAATATTCAGAGGAAGAAGGAAGTTAGAATAAATAGGATCAGGCTAATAGTGCAATCGAAAATGAAATAAAAATAAAAAATTAACTAAAAATACTAATACTATGTTTTTCTTTATATTAATATATATATAAATATATATTTATATATATATATATTTTGAATTTTCTATATATCTTTATATGTATTTTATAAAATTTACTAGAATTTTAGTCAAAATTTGACTCAAAAAATAATAATAAACTTTTATTACTATAAATAATTAACTATAAATAGTTATCTATAATAACTTATCTAACTAAATCTAAATAAATTAGCTAAGTTATAACGAAGATCTTTCTACTTACTAAAGATATAAAACAATTCAATTACCATTAGGTATTACGATAATTTTTTCTATCCGTAGACGAAAAATTGATAATTCCATACAACAAATAGACACAGAGTATTTTATACATTCCTTTTGTTTTCCATTAATATAAATTATATAAAACACATGGAATTTTTTTAGAATTGTCGAAAGGACTATTAGAATATCCGACATTTTTCTTTCGATACCTACCATGGATCAAAATCAATGAGCAAGGATTCCTTTTTTCACCTTTGATTCTATTTTGATACGGATATAAATATAAAACACGACAAAAATAAACATAGATATATAAAAACTTCATTATTTCTCTTTTGTGTCTTGTCAGATATTTAGTTGGATTGAATGGAATCAAGATTCAAAAAAATTGAAAAATAAATGAAATTCTTTGAACAATAAATGTCTTTCACATTCAACTAGATAAAAAAAAGAACTTTTTCAAATTTATTTTTTCATGGCAGTTCCAAAAAAACGTACTTCTATATCAAAAAAACATATTCGTAAGAATATTTGGAAAATAAAAGCCTATTTTACAGCATTGAAGGCTTTTTCATTAGCGAAATCTATTTCTACGGATAATTCAAAAAGTTTTTTTGTGCAACAATCCAATAATCAAACTTATAATAAATAATAAAAAAATGGTATTTTTTTTATTGTAGTCTTTCCCGATGGGGATTCTTATTTTCCCCATCAAGCTACTTCAATTTTGAATAGCCATTTTAATAATTGAATTACTAAATAAGAATTGAATTATGGTAATATTTTGGAATGTTTCAATATGGAGTACAACGAAAGGAATTTTTTGTCATTAATTTAATTAACTTTTTGTTTTTGAATTTCAATCTCGACAACTAAATAAAAAAAGCTTATTATTATTTCGCGTACGCCGCTATGGTGAAATCGGTAGACACGCTGCTCTTAGGAAGCAGTGCTAGAGCATCTCGGTTCGAGTCCGAGTGGCGGCAGGCTATCTTCGAAAAGAAAGACAATAAGTTCTATATATAATAAATGCAATTCCAGATTGGATTCCGTATCATTTTCTATACTTTTTTTTTATTTGAGAATTTTTATGATATTTTCCACCTTAGAACATATATTAACTCATATATCATTTTCAATCGTTTCAATTGTAATTACAATTTTTTTGATAATTTTATCCGTTGATGAAATCGTAGGACTATATTATTCGTCAGAAAAAGGCATTATAGCTACTTTTTTCTGTATAACGGGATTATTAATCACTCGTTGGATTTATTCGGGGCATTTCCCATTAAGTGATTTATATGAATCATTCATCTTTCTTTCATGGAGTTTCTCCCTTATTTCTATCATTCCATATTTTAAAAAACATACCAATTATTTAAGCGCAATAACCTCGCCAAGTACAATTTTTCTACACGGCTTTACCACTTCCGGTCTTTTAACCGAAATACATCAATCTGTAATATTAGTACCCGCGCTTCAATCCCAGTGGTTAATGATGCACGTAAGTATGATGATATTGGGCTATGCAGCTCTTTTATGCGGATCATTATTATCAGTAGCTCTTTTAGTCATTTCATTTTCATTTCAAATGATTTTGAAAAATTTCGTAAACGAGTCATTTTCATTTAACAAGATCCAATATATGGATGAAAAGCAGAATGTTTTAATAAACAACTTCTCTTGTTCTGCGAGAAATTATTACAGAGCTCAACTAATTCAACAATTAGATCAGTGGAGTTATCGTATTATTAGTCTAGGGTTTATCTTTTTAAACATCGGGATTCTTTCAGGATCAGTATGGGCTAATGAGGCATGGGGATCATATTGGAATTGGGACCCAAAAGAAACTTGGTCATTTATTACTTGGATTATATTTGCAATTTATTTACATACTCAAACAAATAAAAAAAAGTTCAAAAGTCTAAATTGCGCGATTGTGGCTTCTATGGGCTTTCTTATAATTTGGATATGCTATTTTTGGGTCAATTTATTAGGAATAGGGTTACATAGTTATGGTTCCTTTAATTTTCATTAACATGAAATCGAATTGAAAAAGATTCCTACAAATAGAAACATAAAACATTTTCAAAAAAATGATAATAAAATCAAAATTTGAAATACTAAATTATTAAATATAAAGAATATAAGAAAAAAAAACTCCATACTTCAGGGAAGATGTCGAGAACCGTTTGAATCACTACACTAATTGATTCAAAAGGTTCTCACAAAAATAAATCCATCTAGTCAAAATTTCAAGTCATTTTGACTTTAGTTAATTTTTATTTTTCATTGCAAAACGAAAAAGAAAGAATAGGATTCTTAATTTTTTCTTGTTTTATTCATGAAAACGATCGATAAAAATATGTAGATATAATAGCTTCGACCTTCTCAACTGAGAGTGAGAGAATGAAATCCGGATAAATACCAATACCTATTATTGGTAGAAGAATAGAGATTAAAATAAATAATTCTCTCGGCCCAGAATCAAAAAAATAAGAGTTTTGCACATTCAAAATCTTGTATCCATAGAACATTTGACGTAACATCGATAATAAATAAATAGGAGTTAATATCATTCCAATTGCCATTAGAAGAGTAATTAGTATTTTTGGAATTAAAAAATATTGTTGGCTGCTAATTATTCCAAAAAAGACTATCAATTCGGCAACAAAACCACTCATGCCGGGTAATGCAAGGGAAGCCATTGATAAGATACTGAACAGTGTGAATATTTTTGGAAGGAAAATCGCCATTCCACCCATGTTGTCGAGATAAACAAGACGTATTCTATCATACGTCATTCCTGCCAAGAAAAAAAGAGCAGCACCAATAAATCCGTGAGAAATCATTTGTAAAAGGGCTCCATTGAGCCCCGTATCGGTTATCGCTCCAATTCCGATAATTATGAACCCCATATGAGATACGGAGGAATAGGCTATTCTTTTTTTTAAATTACGTTGACCAGGAGATGTTGAAGCTGCATAGATTATTTGTATTGCACCTACTATAATCAACCAGGGAGAAAATAGAGAATGAGCATGGGGGAATAATTGCATATTGATCCGAACCAAACCATATGCTCCCATTTTTAATAAAATTCCAGCTAGAAGCATACAAGTACTGTAATGTGCCTCCCCGTGGGTGTCTGGTAACCATGTATGGAAGGGTATGATCGGTAATTTGACTGCAAAAGCAATAAAAAATCCAGTATAAAATAGTAATTCTAGTGCTACAGGATACGATTGGTTAGCTAATATTTCAAAATTTAATGTTGGTTCATTCGAACCATATAAGCCAATACCAAAAACGCCTATTAATAGAAAAATAGACCCCCCCGCAGTGTATAAAATGAATTTTGTAGCTGAATACAGACGTTTCTGTCCTCCCCATATCAATAGAAGTAAATAAACGGGAATTAATTCGAACTCCCACATGAGAAAAAAAAGTAAAAGATCGTGAGAAGAAAATGATCCTATTTGACCGCTGTACATTGCTAACATCAGGAAATGGAACAATCGGGAATCCCGAGTAACCGGCCAGGCTGCTAAAGTAGCTAAAGTGGTTATAAATCCCGTCAGTAAAATGGTTCCTATAGAAAGCCCATCTATTCCCAATCTCCAGTTAAAATCAAAAAAATTAATCCATTTATAATCCTCTGCTAGTTGATTTAATGGATCGGTCAATTGGAAATGATAACAGAATGTATAGGTCGTTAAAAGGAGTTCAAAAATAGAAATGGATATGGTATACCACCTTATTACCTTATTTCCTCTATGAGGTAGAAAGAAAATTAAAGAACCCGCTAATATTGGTAAACCTACAATTATTGTTAACCAAGGAAAATAATTCGTGGTAAAGACAAGATAGAATTAGACCCCAAAACCCGTTCTTTTTCGAGAACGGGTTTTTTTGTCGATAAAAAAAATCAATTGTATTAAAAAAAATTGAAAATTCAGTTTGTTTAAAGTAGTTTTTTATGAAACTTATTATATTAATAAGCTAGCCCCATGCTTCGAGTTGTTTCATGCCATAAATAAACCCTCACGCTCAAAAAATCCGTTGGGCAAGCGGATTCACATCTCTTACAACCAACACAGTCCTCCGTTCGTGGAGCAGAAGCAATTTGCTTAGCCTTACATCCATCCCAAGGAATCATTTCTAATACATCGGTTGGGCAGGCTCGGACACACTGAGTACATCCTATACATGTATCATAAATCTTTACTGAATGTGACATTGGATCTCTCATTTTTTGAATACCATAAATCTTCGATTTAGTAAACTTATATATAAATCATATATTTATATACCAGATGAATCAATGATTTTATCATTATTTTAACAATCAATCGAATTATGGATCGCGACTCCTGGGTTGGCTAAGATACTTTGATTTCTTACATTTTTACATTTAGTATTAAATAATTGATGAATATTCGAATTTTTAAAATAAATGAAATTAGTAGTACTTATTTATTCAATAAATTCGATTGATTGATACGAGTTGATTTTCTATTACGATAAATTGATGAAACAATAGCTAACCCAATAGCCGCTTCGGCTGCGGCAATAGCTATAACAAAAATAGAGAAAATATCTCCTTGTAATTGTCGACTATCAAATAAATCCGAAAATGTTACGAAATTTATATTAACTGCATTCAGGATAAGTTCCAAACACATAAGAGCCCTAACCATATTTCGACTCGTGATCAATCCATAGATACCAATCGAAAATAAATAGGCACTCAAAACAAGTGCATGTTCGAGTATCATTGATCAGCTCCTTATCAATTTTGAATCATTTCGCCATGAACAATAAACCAAGGCTTTCGCTTAACTATAATAGAACAAGTAGAAAAAAAAAAGATCGATATTGAAATCGAATTCAAAAATTAAAGCTAAATGGATTTAATAAGAGCGAGAAAATTTCAATTTCGATTGTTCTTAATAGTTAGAAAGATTTTTCATTGACGGGCAACAACAATTGCACCTATCAAAGCAACTAAAAGAATTATTGAAATGAGTTCAAATGGAAGAAAAAAATCCGTTGATAAATGAATTCCAATTTGTTGACTATTCCCTATCAAATCTTGTTCGATAATTTGGTTTGATTTTGTTGTCCAAATAATTCCGTACCAAGACGTATCGAGAATCGTGGTAATTATGGCGATGAAAATACTTGTACAAACCAACGAAGTAATCCCATTCCCAATAGTCCAAAGTTCGAAATCTTTATAATATTCTGAACCATTCATGAACATGACAGCAAATAAAATTAAAACGTTTATAGCTCCGACATAAATAAGGAGCTGTGCAGCCGCTACAAAATGAGAGTTTGATAAAATATAAAATAACGATATGCAAACAAGAACCAATCCCAATGCAAAAGCCGAATAAATTGGATTGGTAAGTAATACCACTCCTATACCTCCTAATAGAAGACCTGATCCCAGAAAAACTAAAAGAAAATCATGTATTGGTCCAGGCAAATCCATTCTATATACAAGATAAAAAAATTGAAATGTTTTTCATGATTTTATTGACCTGACCAAGAAATTTTTTCTTTTTTTATGATATGCTCCTAATTGAATTCAATTAAAATGGAATGGTGTTTCTAATGGATTTGAATTACGTCTAGGTCCAATTACTATACCAATATCTTGTTCCCCCTTACGCCAAACCAAGTAGAAAAGTTAGCTGGAAACTATTTCTAAATAAATAGAGAGATTATTAAATTCTATTTTCAATCCAAATTGATTTGCACTTCTCACTAACTAATCAACAATTAATTGCAATTTCGAGTTCTAGTGAGCAAAAAAAAAATAAGGAACGATTCCTTTCAATTAGATAAAATTGAACCTGACTATACATTACTATAGTAATTAGTAATTACTCTTTAATCATTCTTTAATCATGAAATGCATTTTTTATTTGAGGATAATTCAAAATTGTTCGAATTGTATAATCGTTAATTACTGACATCGGTAACCGGCCTAATGCGATTTGATTATAATTCAATTCGTGACGATCATAAGCAGAAAGCTCATATTCTTCAGTCATTGATAAACAATTTGTTGGACAATACTCAACGCAATTTCCACAAAATATACAAATTCCGAAATCAATACTGTAATTAAGCAAGCGTTTTTTTCGCATACCGGTTTCCAATTTCCAATCAACAACGGGTAGATCTATAGGACATACACGAACACATACTTCACAAGCTATGCATTTATCAAATTCAAAATGGATTCGTCCGCGGAAACGCTCCGATGTAATTAACTTTTCATAAGGATATTGAATAGTTACAGGTAAACGATTTGCATGGGATAAGGTAATGATGAATCCTTGACCAATGTACCTTGCCGCCCGTATTGCTTGTTGGCCATAATTTATGAACCCAGTTACCATCGGGAACATATTGTAAAGATCTATAAATAATCTTATGTTTGTTTCTTTCTCTTGTTTGATGAGAAGTGAGAAATATAGAATATCATATTCTTTTTTCGTTTAGAGTGAAAGGAGTTGAGAAGAGGTTATTAATAAAAAATTACCAAGAGAAATGGGTAAAAGAAATTTCCATCCAAGATTTAATAGTTGGTCCATTCTTAGTCTCGGTAGAGTCCATCTTGTTGTGATAGAAATGAACACGAACAAATAAGTTTTAGCTAAAGTAATAAAAATACCAATTGTCATTCTAAAGACCCTACCTACTTTATTTATTTCAACTCGATCAGAAAAAAATACGGACGGAATAAAGATATTCCAACCACCCAAGTACAGAATTGTTACAAATAACGACGAAACTAATAGATTGAGATAGGAAGCAACATAAAATAATCCAAATTTGATACCCGAATATTCGGTTTGATAACCTGCTACTAATTCTTCCTCTGCTTCGGGTAAATCAAAAGGCAATCTCTCACATTCTGCTAGGGAAGAAATTAGAAAAATGATAAACCCTATAGGTTGACGCCACAAATTCCATCCTAAAAACCCATATTTGGATTGCGCTTCAACTATATCAACTGTACTTGAACTATTAGATAATAATAGTCGGTGGGAACATCACTGTTCCCATCGCTAGTCCAGAACCGTATATGAGATTTTCACCTCATACGGCTCCTTGACGGCCATCAAGAAATCTAAGGACCGGGTTGATATTTTTTATCGTGATAGATTTTATTTGGGGTCAAAATATAGATAGAATCAACACCCGCCGGAAGGTCAAAAATTAGACCGATGGAATTCTGTATGTCAGAATGATATAGATATAATAACTCAAAAAGCACTTATGAATTAATCTCGTCCTTTAATAATTTGAATTTTTCTTTGTTGAGTAATAACTTTTTAATAAAATACTCTTTCTATCAATATCAATAGCCATCTTTTTTTGATTATTATGAAAAAAATCAGAGATTAGATGAGTGTCTTAATAATGCAGGCTATTTAGTGATCTCTATGAATTTTCGTTCCTATTCTTCTTTCAAAGAGGGAGTTCAAAACAAGAAAAGATTATTTCGTTTCGGATAGTCGTTTTTTAATCTGTGAGTAGGAGCATACTCTGGATTGCAATCGTGAGGAGTACTGCTTGATTATTTCTACAAATTGAAAGCCCCAATTATTGTTCTTTTTATGTTATCCAAAGATTTTCGTTTTGAAAATTGACATAAAAGTTTCTATTACTAATCCTTTATGTATTTTTGTGTTCCTAACCATCCACTCATTTTTGTCGAACCCTCCGTTCTAGTAATACATATCAAGAATAGTGAAAACTATATACGGTTGATCTTTTGAGCCCGCTTCAAGCCAGGATGACTAATCACTAATCAACCAATCCATGGGGTAAAAAGTCTTGCTTATATTAAATTTACTTTATTTTTCGTTCTTGTACTTAGGAGATGAGACTCAATCTTGTTACTGCTAATTTAGAAGCTGTTTTTTTTTCACTCATATAACTATCTGATTTAGTTAATTTAACCTGAATGATGAATAAAAAAGTGAAGATACCTATTCAACTTCCTTACTTACAAAAAAGAATTAAAGAAAAGGTTATAACGACACGCACGTAGAGATATTGATAACACACAAAGAGTCAACGGTATTTCATAACTAATCGATTGAGCAGCGGCTCGTAGACCACCTAAAAAGGAATATTTGTTGTTTGATCCATATCCTGACATAAGAAGTCCAATCGGAACAATACTTGAAAAGGCAATCCATAAAAAAACACCGATATTGAGATCGGATAAAACAAGTTGATAGCTAAAAGGAATTACTGAATAACTTATGAAAATGGATATAACTGCTATGGATGGTCCGATAATGAATAAACGACCATCTCCTCTAGACGGAAGAAGGTTTTCTTTGAAAATAAGTTTTGTTCCATCTGCTAACGCTTGAAGAATTCCCAACGGACCGGCGTATTCCGGTCCAATACGTTGTTGTATTCCGGCGGATATTTCTCTTTCTAACCACACAATTACAAGTACACCTATTGTGATTCCCAATACAAGAATCAAAATAGGTAAAAGGATCCCTATGATCCCATAGATCTCTTTTAAAGATTCTAATCTAGAAAAAGAGTGGATATCTTGTACTTCTCTTGTATCAATTATCATTTCAACGATCAACTTCTCCCATAATGATATCTATGCTACCTAGTATTGTCATAATATCCGCCAATTTCATTCTTTTAACTAACTGAGGAAAAATTTGCAAATTGATAAAACTGGGGGGACGAATTTTCCATCTCCAAGGAAAACCACTCTGATCCCCTATTAAATAAATTCCCAATTCCCCTTTTGGGGCTTCAACTCTTACATAAAGCTCTTGCTTCGGTAATTCAAAAGTAGGAGAGGTTTTTTTACTAATGAAGCGATAGTCAAAATCATTCCATTCTGGACCCCGTTCTCTATCAAAGCAACGTATTTCTAAATTCTCATAAGGACCGCCTGGAATTCCTTCGAGGGCCTGTTGAACAATTTTGATAGATTCCTTCATTTCACTGATTCGGACTAAATAACGCGCTAAAGAATCTCCTTCTTTTTGCCAATTGATTTCCCAATCGAATTCGTCATAACATTCATAATGATCGACTTTACGAAGATCCCATTGAATTCCACAAGCTCGTAACATCGGTCCGGATAAACCCCAATTTATTGCTTCTTCTGCACCAATAATACCTACACCCTCAACTCGTTCTAAAAAAATGGGATTTCGCGTAATAAGTTTTTGGTATTCAGAAACAGCGGTTAAAAAATAATCACAGAAATCCAAACATTTATCTATCCATCCATAAGGGAGATCGGCCCCTACTCCTCCGATACGAAAATAATTGTGCATCATTCTCATACCGGTGGCAGCTTCAAATAGATCATATACTAATTCTCTTTCTCTGAAAATATAGAAAAAGGGAGTCTGTGCACCAATATCTGCCATAAAGGGGCCAAGCCATAACAGATGAGAAGCTATACGACTCAATTCTAACATAATCACTCTGATATAACTGGCTCTTTTAGGTACTTGAATATTCACCATTTGCTCGGGTCCATTTACGGTTATTGCTTCTGTAAACATAGTAGCTAAATAATCCCAACGTGTTACATAAGGCAAATATTGTATAACTGTTCGGTTTTCGGCAATTTTTTCCATCCCTCTGTGCAGATAACCCAATATTGGCTCACAATCAATAACATCTTCGCCATCTAGAGTAAGAATAAGACGAAGAACACCGTGCATTGATGGGTGATGAGGTCCCATATTGACTATCATATGTTCTTTTCTTTTAGTTGTTCCATTCATAGTTTATTCCTCGATTCATTTTTTTATGAACTGCTTAAAACAAAAAGAAGTTCGTCTAAATTCTAGATAAAAAAAAATTCAATAAAAATAAAATAAACAATTTTCGTTGTTTTTTTAAATGAAAAAATTAACGTGTTTTTGATTCCCGAATATCCAGTTGATTCATTAATTCTTTATAAGAAACTCTTTTTTTATTTGACAAATAAGACAACAGCCGGTGTCGTTTTCCTAAGATTTTCCGTAGACCCCGTTGCGATAAATAGTCTTTTCTGTGAAATTCCAAATGGGAAGTAAGCCTTTTTATTTTATTGGTGAAATGAAAGACTTGAAATTCAATAGATCCCCGATTTATTTCTTCTGAAATAACCGAAATAACTTTTTTTTTTACCATAAGATAAAATCTACTCTTTTTTCCTTAAAAAAAAAAATCCATTTAACCGATCAGTAAAAATAATCCTATTCATTTTCTCATTTTAATTAAGTAAAGTATAAGTAAAAAAAAAATAGATATTTATACAGATAAAAGAGAACATCTTTTTGACCTATTCCTATTTGATCTAATTGAATATCTAATTATTTATCTAATGGATATGGATCCATGCATTGATTTATCGTATTGGAATGGAAATGGAAGACAAGGAATGTGTACAACCCCCGGTTTCATATAATAAATACAGACCTGAAAGATATATATGAGATGAGAAATGCATCATTCACGAATTTTCAACGGGGGATACATATATACATATATATCCTTAACAGACTAAAACGGCTTCCATTATTGGTATCAAACCAATATCGATTCATACAAGATAAATCCTCTAATCGGTAAGTAGGCCAAAGAAAGGATTTTAATAGAATTAGTTCAATTTTATCCCTATAAATATTTTGACTTTTATCCAAAACTTGATCATAGTTTTTTACGTTATTGCAAAATACTGAATTGTTCGAAATAAGATTTCTATTCCTAGAATTGAAACAAATTCGAATTATTAATTCCCTACGCCATTTAGTGGAAAAAATACGTTCAGGAATAACTAAACCATAATCTCGATTTTCAGTTATTCTTTGATTTGGATGTCTTACAATATAATTAGTGTAATTGTTTCGATCAATATAGTGTTTTTCTTGGTAACTTTGATTAAGTTGGTACTCACTTTTATGAACCAACGAAATATTTAGAGTTTGATGCATCAAAAATTGACCGTCGTTTTTTATAGACAAACGCACAGGTTCGATAATTAATATTCTTTTTTTCATCAACTCTCTAAGAGTAAAATCTTTTTGAATCATCAGAATATCTAGACTTGTTTCTCCACCTTGTATAGAGGATATAGCAATTTCTTTTGGATTTACCAATCTAAGCAAGAGACAATATACTTTAATATTATTTGTTATTTTTTGATTTAAAAAATTATTCCATCTCAATTGAAAACGTAAATACCTTTTTAAGACAAAATCAAGTTCTGCCTCCGTGTTGCTCTTATATTGTTTTCTCTTTTGACGTTTTTTCCTATCTGAGCCTGCAGAATCTTCTTCAATATCTTTTTCTTGAGTTGAGAAAATTGATTCAAGAGTTTCTTTATTTTGTATATTTAATTCAACATTGTTTTTACCCAGGGATTCTTTTTTGTCTTGATTCTTATTTTCTAATTTAATAGATTTATTTTTATTGGATAATTTGGATAATTTTAAGGGATTCTCTTTTTGATTTTTAGTAATGTTTTTATTTTCACTAACAGTTTCATTTAAATTGAAAAGAAGTTCTTTGGCGGGGATTATCCAGGGGTTCATTTTATATGTATTATAAAGAAGCACAAATTCGCCAAAGAACCAAAGTTTTAGATTCAAAACCGAACTCCTTAGTATTTCTTCATTCATTCCCATCCAATCAAAAAGACTTTTTTTTTTTTTTGAAATCTTGATTTTCTGATCTTTATCAATTTGAAGATAAACAAGGTCTTTTTTATCAATTTTACCAACTATTGGATAATTATTGACTTTAGTGTTAGTATTTGTATTATTATTGAAGTTGATATTGGTATCGATAGCGATCCAGGAATGAATATCCCTTTTCTTTCTAAAGCACAAATAGAGAATTTTCCAATCAAAATATTTTTTATCTGGAAATTTATCTAGAGTCATATTTTTGTTCTGTCCGAAATTATTATATATATAATTATATATAGGGATAATACGCTCTGACATATCAACTAAGGCACTTTTCTTTATGTTGTATATATTGGAATTATAACAACTTTCTTGCGAATTATTTATCCATAATGGTGATACAGAAATATATGAATCCTTTCTATCGTCATAATTAATGGATTGATATGAGAAAAGTGCATATTTATAGTATTTTTGAAAATTAATAGTATATTTTTCATTGGAGAAGGAATTCGATTCAAAATTAATTAATTTTTTGTTTTTGTAAAAAATGAATTGGTCTTTTTCATCTGAATGACTTTTTTGAAAATCTTTATTTTCAGTCATAATAGATCTTTGATTCACTCTGTTTCGCCATTTGTGTGGTACTAATCGATACCATTGAATCCGTGATAATTCATATTGATAATACTTACTTAAAGAGTTTTTCCATTCAACAATTGTATAATTAAAAAGATTTTTATGCCCTAATTCCAAATGAAGTATTCCTTCTGTTTCTAAATAATCCTTTATTTCTTTCTTAAGAAAAAGAGATGTTTCCTTATATTGAAGAAGATCTCTATAAATTGGAGTTTTATATATTTGGTAAAATACATACGCTTGTGAAAAGTAGGATAAGTTGCTCAAATTTTTTGAATTCTTTTTAGTAATATCAAAAAACCGTTTTTTGAGAGTCCAAATAATGTGAATAGTACTTGTTTTATTCATTTTTTCTTTATTTATTTCATTATTGAAAATAAATTTATCAAATTCGTTTTTTGATAATTCAAAAAGTTGTGTAGTGATTCTCGGACTATTCTTATGAATGATACATAAAAATACTTTTATGTATATCTTTTGGATAATAAATTTGATTCTCAAATAGGATTTTCGTATTAATCGTACATTTCTTTTTTTTAATTTCTTCAAACTTTTTCTTATTGATACTAATAATTTATTGAGAGAATTTGTTTTATTACAATTACTATTTCTGTCATTAGTTATAAACTCGTTATTATTGTCTTTTTGATTTTGTATTTTTTTTATCCGATTCATGATTGTGTTTGTTCTATCAGCCAGATCTCTCATTTTTGTTTCGGTAAATGAAAAATCTTTCAAATCCATAGATTGAATGGGAATGATAAGGGATGATTCAGAAATCATTTGATTAGGAATTCTCCTATCTTTTTCTTTTTTAGTTTCGTTTAATTCAGATATTTGTTTCAATCCAATTAAAAATTTTTTTTTTTTTTTTTTCCA